AGAGGGCCATGGTGCCGGGGGGCTACCCAATAACCATCGGTACAGGCATTATAAGGTTTTTTAAAATTAATGTATATTTTATTTATGAGAGCTGGCCTGTTGAGCGTTGTTGCTTGATGTTATAAAGTGCGTTAAGTTTATTAATGTAATATAAAAATATTAATGCTGATTTATAGATCTCCTGGTTTAGGGGTTTAACAGGAACATAAGGATCTTTCGGTGTAGGGGGGTAGGGGGGTTTACCGCGCGGAAGCCGGGGGGATAACACAGGTATTTGTGAAGTGAATATTAGACTTTATGCACTTGATATCCAAATATGTGATTCTTTATAGAATATCATTTCACCATGATATATGGGTTCTCTGGAATTCAAGATCTAATTCGACCCTGTTAGATTTCTTTGCTTGCACTTGTATATGCAAGCTGAAAGGAAAAAAAAAAAAGGAGAACCCTATGCATATAAGAGAACGCCCGGCTTGGTGGGTAACGAACAATAAGATTGACACCATTAACCAGATGCTTTACATTCGGCTTTCAGGGGCTGGTTTCTTAAGGATAGCCCTCGACTTAGGAACCAAATGCCAGGAATAGTTCACGAGATGTTACCTAATACGATATTTGCCCCTCACCATCAATAAGAGTATGCCTACTGATAAATCGTTGGTCGGTTCTTACTACATTAAGTAGGACTGATGCTGAAAGTTGGTGGGTAAAGACGGAGCCCGTGTTAGTTGGAGTTTTGTTAATGTAGCAATTATCTAGGTTAAAACAACCTAGTTGGTTATTATCACGTGTTTAGCTTATGTAAATCTTGGGTTTATGCTGATATATGAGGGCTTAAATTCACTTATGTTGATAATACATATGATGTACTACTCATCATACAGGTATTGTATCTATGGGTAAATACATAATATGCAATATTATACATAGATGTATTATAACACTAATTTGTTGAGATACAATATTCATTATTGTACATATTAGTGGGCGTCAGAGGGTAGTTTAACTTAGAATCTTAGCTTTGGGAGTTAAGGGTGGGAGTTAAAATCTCCTCTCTCTGAGCACTAGGGAGGGTTTTAACCTCCGACTTCCGGATTACAAGACCGGCGCTCTGGCGCTGAGCTACTAGGGCAGGCTCATTCAAGGGCTTTATTTTCGGCCCAACCGGCTAAGGGGGCGAGGACCAGGAAGATGGTGAAGTAAATCACAGAGGCAATTTGGCCGATAATGATAAATGGGTGTTCTACAGGCATGCCCCCAATTCAGGTGAGGATAAGTATGTCTGCTACCAGGGTTCAGAATAAGAATTGAGTTAGTGGTCGAAAGGTTAGTCCGCGCTGTTTGGAGGTGTGGAGGATCGGGACAACTATGAGGACGAGGATTGAGAATAAAAGGGCGAGTACCCCTCCTAGTTTATTGGGGATAGATCGGAGAATTGCATAGGCGAATAAGAAGTACCACTCGGGCTTGATGTGTGGTGGGGTAACTAGGGGGTTGGCTGGTGTGAAATTGTCTGGGTCTCCTAGGAGGTTAGGTGCGAAAAGAGCTAGGGTTGTTAGGCCAAGCAATATAGCTACGAAACCGAGGAGGTCTTTGTAGGAGAAGTAGGGGTGGAATGAGATTTTGTCGGCGTCGGAGTTAATCCCTGCTGGGTTATTGGACCCGGTTTCATGTAGAAATAGAAGGTGAAGTACTGTGGCGGCTGCAATAACGAAGGGGAATAGGAAGTGAAAGGCGAAAAATCGGGTTAGGGTGGCGTTGTCTACAGAAAACCCGCCTCAAATTCATTGTACAAGGGCACCTCCTACGTAAGGGACAGCGGAGAGGAGGTTTGTGATTACAGTGGCTCCTCAGAAGGATATCTGTCCTCATGGAAGAACGTAGCCTACAAAGGCAGTCATTATAGTTAGAAGTAGTAATACTACTCCAATATTTCAGGTTTCTTTATATAGGTAGGACCCGTAGTAGAGTCCCCGGGCGATATGTATATAAATACAGATAAAGAAGAAAGATGCTCCGTTAGCGTGGATATTCCGGATGAGTCAGCCGTAACTTACATCTCGGCAGATATGGCATACAGAGGAAAAAGCTGTTGAAATATCGGAGGTGTAGTGTATGGCTAGGAAGAGTCCGGTAAGAATTTGGGTGGCCAAACATAGGCCTAAGAGTGAACCAAAGTTTCATCATACTGAGATATTAGAGGGGGCAGGGAGGTCGACTAGTGCGTCATTAGCAATTTTTAGGAGTGGGTGGGTTTTTCGGAGGTTGGCCATTAGGTTCTTGTAGTTGAATAACAACGGTGGTTTTTCAAGTCATTAGTTTCGGTTAAAGTCCGAGCAGGAATTATGACTTATCTTGTGTCTTTATTTCTTTTTGGGTTGGTTTTAGGGCTTGTGGCTGTTGCTTCTAACCCTGCCCCATATTTTGCTGCCTTGGGGTTGGTTGTAGCGGCAGGCGTGGGATGTGGGGTTTTGGTCGGTCATGGGGGGTCTTTCTTATCATTGGTATTATTTTTGATTTATTTAGGAGGGATGCTCGTAGTGTTCGCTTATTCAGCGGCTTTGGCTGCTGAGCCTTTTCCTGAGTCTTGGGGGGATCGTTCGGTTTTAGGGTATGTAGTGGTATATACAGTGGGGGTGGTGTTGGTAGCGGGTTGGTTTTGGGGTGGGTGGTATGAAACCTCGTGGGTGGCGGTAGATGAATTTAAGGAGTTTTCTGTTTTGCGGGGTGATACCAGTGGTGTGGCTCTAATATACTCTTATGGCGGTGGGATGTTAATTGCATGTGCGTGGGTACTTCTATTAACACTTTTTGTGGTGTTGGAGTTAACTCGGGGGCTAAGTCGAGGGGCACTTCGAGCAGTTTAGGTTAATGTGAGTAGAACGGCCAGAGCTGTTGAGAGGAAAAATAGAGTGAGGTATGTTTTAATTATGCCTTGCTGGATATTGCTTGTTGTTGTGACTATGGGCAGGTTAGTTGAGATAACTCCTTTCGGGCCGATTTTTTCAAATCATGTTTGATCTACTATCTGGCTGGCAATAGTTTGTCCCAGGGTTAAGTTTAGTTTTGGGGCTAATCGGTGGACAACGGCAGGAAAGAACCCAAGTATGTTTGAGAAGTTGTGGGTAACGAGGTTGGGCGTAGTTTTAAACTGTTTACCAGTTAGTGATGCAAGTTCTAACGCAATTAGAAGGCCTGAGATGGTAATTAGGAGGGCGGCCAATTTTAATGAGAGAGGTATAGTTATTACTGGGGTTTTGGAGGGCAGGAAGTTTGAGGTAATTAGAAGTCCTGCAATGATGCTTCCTCAGGCTAGTCGTTTGATCGGGTTGATTACGGAGGGGTTGTTTTCATTAATAGGGGTCACAGCTGTAAAGCGGGGGTGTCCTATAGAGACGAAGAAGATTACTCGGAGGCTGTAAACGGCAGTGAAAGAGGTGGCTAGTAAGGTAAGAGTGAGGGCTCAGGCGTTAAGGTGAGAGGTATTTAAGGCTTCAATAATAGCATCTTTGGAAAAGAATCCTGCTAAGAATGGAGTTCCAGTAAGTGCTAAGCTCCCAATTGTAAGGCAGGACGAAGTAAGGGGGGTAAGGTTATGTATGCCTCCTATTTTACGAATGTCTTGTTCATCATTTAAGCTGTGAATGATTGAGCCGGAGCATAGGAATAACATAGCTTTAAAGAATGCGTGGGTACAGATATGTAAGAAGGCTAATTGTGGCTGGTTAAGTCCGATGGTTACTATTATCAGTCCCAGTTGACTGGATGTAGAAAATGCGACGATTTTTTTGATGTCGTTTTGTGTTAGGGCGCAGGTAGCAGTAAACAAGGTGGTGAGGGCTCCTAGGCATAAGCAGGTGGTTAGGGCTGTTTGGTTATTTTCTATAAGAGGGTGGAGTCGAATTAAAAGAAAGATGCCTGCTACGACTATAGTGCTAGAGTGAAGTAGGGCAGATACCGGCGTAGGACCTTCTATCGCGGAAGGAAGTCACGGATGAAGTCCAAATTGCGCTGATTTACCGGTGGCGGCTAGAATGAGGCCTATGAGTGGGAGTGTAAGGTCAAGTCCTTTTGAAGAGGCAAATATTTGTTGAATTTCTCAGGAGTTAAGGTTTGTTGCGAATCATGCTATGCTTAGAATAAGCCCAATGTCTCCGACTCGGTTATAAATCACAGCTTGTATGGCAGCTGTATTAGCGTCAGCTCGGCCGTGTCATCATCCAATGAGGAGGAACGATATAATGCCAACTCCCTCTCAGCCGATAAATAGTTGGAATATGTTGTTGGCGGTTACTAAGATAATTATGGCAATTAGGAAGAGGAGGAGATATTTAAAGAATCGGTTCATATTGGGGTCGGCATGTATATATCAGGATGCAAATTCGAGAATAGATCAGGTTACGTAGAGGGCAATGGGGGTGAAAATAACGGAATAGTGGTCAAATTTAAAACTGAGGTTGATGTCGAAGGTTGTGGTGTTTATCCATTGTCAATTAGTAATAATTGTTTCGGTTCCTTGGTCTAGGAAAATAAAGAGGGGGAGTAGGCTTACTAGGAAAGCTGTTTTGATAGCGGTTTTTACGTGAGTAAGGGCTCAGTTTTCATGTTGGGGGGTTGGGTTTAGGGTGGTGATAAGGGGGTAAGTGAGAAGTGCGAAGATAATTAAAAGGGTTGAGCTTAGGATGAGTGTAGTCGGGTGCATAGCTACTACTTGGATTTGCACCAAGAGTTTTTGGTTCCTAAGACCAACGGATGAGCTGTTATCCTTTAGAAGCACGAGTGAACCACGGAATTTAACCAAGGGGATAGAAGATTAGCAGTCCCTAACATCAACAGATTTCTCTCGGTGAATAAGAGGACTTTAACCTCTGTCTTTAGAATCACAATCTAATGTTTTGGTTAAACTATATCTACAGAAACATCAACCTCACATAAGTTCCGGCTTCAGAATTAGGAGGATAATGGGGATGAGATGTAAAGTAATAAGTAGGTGTTCCCGGGTGTGGGTGGGTTCAAGGGTGATGATGTGGGAGGGCAGGGGCCCCCGTTGGGTTATTAAGAACAGATAAAGGGAGTAGCTTGCTGTAATTAATGTGCCTAGTCCCGTGAGAAGTAGGGTTCAATATGATCAGTTAAATATGGAAGTGATGATCATTAGTTCTCCTATTAGATTAGGGAGAGGTGGGAGAGCCAGATTAGCTAAACTAGCTACGAATCATCAAGTGGTCATTAGGGGAAGAACTATTTGTATTCCGCGAGCTAAAAGCATAGTACGGCTGTGTGTGCGTTCATAACTAGTGTTGGCTAAGCAGAATAGTGCTGAGGAGGCGAGACCGTGTGCGATTATAAGGATAATTGCACCAGTGAATCCTCAGGGTGTTTGGATCATAATGCCCCCTGCTACTAATCCTATGTGGCCTACTGAAGAATATGCGATTAGTGATTTCAGGTCCGTTTGACGTAGGCAAATAGATCCAGTCATAATAATGCCTCAGAGGGCCAAAACAATAAAGGGGTAAGCCAGCTCTTTGGTCAGTGGGTCTAGTATAACTATTATGCGTATCATGCCGTAGCCTCCCAGTTTAAGGAGGACAGCTGCGAGGATTATGGATCCTGCGATTGGGGCTTCTACGTGTGCTTTTGGAAGTCAAAGGTGTACTCCGTACAGAGGTATTTTTACAAGAAAAGCTAAGAGACAGGCAGCTCATCATAATTTATCCCCTCACGTTAATAGGTGCAGGGGTTTTGTGTATTGGAGAGTAAATATAGATAGGGTCCCGCTGTCGTTTTGTAGTAAAAGTAGGGCTACGAGGAGTGGTAGGGAGCCTGCCAAGGTATAGAATAAGAAGTAGGTGCCGGCGTTAAGACGTTCTGTTTGATTTCCTCACCGGGTGATAATGATTAGGGTTGGGAGTAGTGTGGCTTCAAATATGATGTAAAATATGATGATTTCTGTGGCCCCGAATGCTAAGATTAGAAATGTTTGAAGGGAGACTAGAAGGGAGATGTAGGTCCGTTGGCGGTTTAGGGGTTCAGGAGAGATGTGATTTTGGCTAGCAAGGATTATAAGGGGTAATAATCAGCAGGTTAATACTAGCAGAGGTGTTGATAAGGGGTCGGTTGCTAGATAAAGGTTAGAGGAGGACCACCCGGTTTCTGATGATCATTTAAGTCAGGATAAACTTGCTAAGGCGATAATTAAACTCTGTGCGATTGATGTAGTTCATAGTCATTTTGCGGGGCTAAGTCAAATCGTTGGGATAAGCATGAGTGTAGGGATCAGGATTTTTAACATTGGAGTAGATTTAGGCTTTGGAGGCGGTCCGTGCCATGAGTTCGTGCAGTTGCTACTAGCAGGGCTAGGCCTGCGCTGGCCTCACAGGCTGAAAATGCTAGCAGAAGTATGGGAGCTACTGAGTAGCCAGTTGCTTCTATTTGGAGGGCCCATAGGGATAGGGCAATAAATAGAGATAATATTATACCTTCTAAACATAGAAGGGCTGAGAGAAGATGGGTGCGGTGAAATGCGAGTCCTATAAGCCCTAGGATAAAGGCTGAGGTAAAGCTGAAGTGTACTGGTGTCATAAGGCGGTCATGGACTTAAACCATGGTCTTTTGAGCCGAAATCAAGGGTCTTGTTTTGGACTAACTGCCTATTCGGCTCATTCTAAGCCCCCTTGGGTTCACTCATAGATTAGGCCTAGAGTGAGGAGGGCGAGCACGGCAGTGGATCAGGCAAGTGTAAGGGCTGGGGTGGTAAGCTGATCTCCTCAGGGCAATGGAAGGAGGAGGGCAATTTCTAGGTCAAATAGGAGGAATAGGATGGCGATTAGGAAGAAGCGTAGGGAAAAGGGCAGGCGGGCGGACCCCAGGGGGTCAAATCCACATTCGTAGGGGGAGAGTTTTTCTGCGTCGGGGGAAATTTGTGGTAATCAGAAAGAAATAGTGGCTAGTACTGCGGACAATGTGATGGTAATAGCAAGGATTGTTGTAATCAAGTTCATTATCTTTCCTTGGATTTTAACCAAGACCGGGTGATTGGAAGTCACTTATACGTATTAATACTAGAAAGATTATGAGCCTCATCAGTAAATAGAGACGTACAGGAACAGTCATACGACGTCTACAAAGTGTCAATATCAGGCGGCAGCTTCAAAGCCGAAGTGGTGTTCAGATGTAAAATGGTATTGAATTTGTCGTAGGAGGCAGATGGCTAGAAAGGTAGAGCCGATAATTACATGTAGGCCGTGGAATCCTGTGGCGACAAAGAAAGTAGAGCCGTATACGCCGTCAGCGATTGTAAAGGGGGCTTCGTAATATTCTATACCTTGAAGGAAAGTGAAGTAGAATCCTAATAAGATAGTGAGAGTAAGAGCTTGAACGGTTTGTTTTCGTTCCCCCTCTATAATGCTATGGTGGGCCCATGTAACGGTAACACCAGATGCTAGAAGGACTGCAGTATTAAGAAGTGGGACTTCAAATGGGTCAAGAGTAATAATGCCTGTGGGGGGCCAGCAGCCCCCTAACTCAGGCGAGGGTGCTAAACTAGAGTGGTAGAAAGCTCAGAAGAAGCCTAAGAAAAAGAATACTTCGGAGGTAATAAATAAGATTATGCCATATCGTAGCCCTTTTTGGACCGGGGGTGTGTGGTGTCCCTGGAAGGTGCCTTCTCGGATAATGTCTCGCCATCATTGGTATATGGTAAGAAGTAATAGAATATTTCCTATGGCGAGTAGTGTAAGTGAGTGGAAGTGGAATCAGACTGCAGTGCCTGATGTAAGTAAAAGGGCGGCAATTGCGCCGGTTAGAGGTCAGGGGCTTGGGTCAACCATGTGGTATGCGTGTGCTTGGTGTGCCATTAGACGTTTTCTTGTAAATAAAGGCTTAGGAGTAGAACAAAGACATAGGCTTGGATCATAGCAACGGCAATTTCAAGAAGGGTAAGTAAGAACAGGACAATAGAGGTCAAGATCGCTACTGTGGGTATGAGGGGTAGGAGGACGAAGGCTGCTGTGGCGATCAGTTGAATAAGAAGGTGGCCTGCCGTAAGATTGGCTGTAAGTCGTACACCAAGGGCGAGGGGGCGAATAAAAAGGCTAATTGTTTCGATAATAATAAGCACTGGGATTAAAGGGACGGGGGTTCCTTCGGGCAAGAGGTGACCAAGGGCAGCGGTGGGTTGGTTCCGCATGCCAATAATTACTGTTGCTAGTCATAGTGGTACTGCAAGGCCTATATTTAGGGAGAGCTGTGTGGTGGGGGTAAATGTATACGGAAGTAGGCCCAGTATATTCAGGGTAATAAGGAATAGTATTAGGGAAGTTAGTAGAACTGCTCATTTATGGCCTCCTAAGTTGAGGGGCAAAAGAAGTTGCTGAGTAAATCGGTTGATGAACCATCCTTGTAGAGTGATTAGACGGTTGTTTAGTCAACGGGCGGAGGGGGTAGGGAAGAGAATTCAGGGAATGGTTAGTGCCACGGCAATAAGTGGGATGCCTAGATATGTGGGGCTCATAAACTGGTCGAAGAAGCTTAGTGTCATGGTCAGTTTCAGGGTTCAGGTTTAGTTTTTTCAGTGCTTTGTGAAGTAGGCTCATTTGTGAAGATGTGGCCTAGGACTTTGGGGGGAATAACAGTTAGGAAAACCAGTCATGAGAATACTAAAATAGCAAATCAGGGGGCGGGGTTGAGTTGGGGCATGTCACTAGGGGCGGTTGGGGGCCACCAATCTTTAGCTTAAAAGGCTAACGCTATTCCCGGTTTAGCTTCTTAGTGAGGCATCTTCAAGTATTACAGTGGATCATTTCTCGAAGTGTTCGAGTGGCACTGCTTCAACAACGATGGGCATGAAGCTGTGGTTTGCCCCGCAGATTTCAGAACATTGTCCGTAGAATACTCCAGGTCGAGAGGCAATAAAGGCTGTTTGGTTTAATCGTCCTGGGACTGCGTCTATTTTAACACCAAGGGACGGGACGGCTCAGGAGTGAAGGACGTCTTCAGCCGAGACGAGAACTCGGATCGGAGATTCTACAGGGATAACTATTCGGTGGTCTGTTTCTAGGAGGCGAAATTGGCCGGGCACTAAATCTTGGGTGGGGACTATATAAGAGTCAAAGCCTAAGTCTTCGTAGTCGGTGTACTCGTAGCTTCAATATCATTGGTGGCCCATTGCTTTAATAGTAAGATGCGGGTCATTAATTTCGTCCATGAGATATAGGATTCGGAGGGAGGGGAGAGCGATAAGAATAAGGATAACTGCTGGGAGGACGGTTCAAACAATCTCGATTTCTTGAGAATCAAGGATATACTTGTTAGTGAGTTTGGTAGAGACTATCGCTACGATGATATAAAGCACTAGTGTGCTGATAAGAAGAACAATCATAAGAGCGTGATCATGGAAATGAAGAAGTTCTTCTATTACAGGGGAGGCCGCGTCTTGGAATCCTAGTTGTGAGGGATGTGCCATTATAGCTAAGTGCTTAAGACACGCGGGGTTTTAACCCACAATTTTGCCTCGACAAGGCAATGTAATAGACTAGTTTTACTAGTGTCTTATGGAAGAAAGTGGCAGAGTGGTTATGCGGTTGGCTTGAAACCATCACATGGGGGTTCAATTCCTCCCTTTCTCGTTAGTTTGCTTGTACTTGAACAAATGCGGGCTCTTCAAATGTGTGGTAGGGTGGGGGACATCCATGCAGTCACTCTACGTTTGTTGAAGTTATTTCGATTGACGCTACTTCTCGTTTGGCGGCAAAAGCCTCTCAAAGAATAAACAGGAATATAATTACAGCTACTAAGGAGATAAGAGACCCAATTGAGGACACAGTGTTTCATAGTGTGTAGGCGTCCGGATAGTCAGAGTACCGTCGGGGCATTCCTGCGAGGCCTAGGAAATGCTGCGGGAAAAAGGTTAAATTTACACCGATAAATATAATTCCAAAGTGGATTTTAGTTCATGTGCTGTGGAGGGTATATCCCGTAAATAGTGGGAATCAGTGTACGAAAGCACCTATAATGGCAAAGACAGCTCCTATAGATAATACATAGTGAAAGTGGGCGACCACATAATAAGTGTCGTGGAGAACAATGTCTAATGAGGAATTAGCAAGGACAATGCCCGTGAGTCCCCCGACTGTAAATAGGAAAATAAACCCCAGGGCTCAAAGAAGCGGTGTTTCTCATTTAATTGAGCCGCCGTGTAGTGTGGCTAGTCAGCTAAATACTTTTACTCCGGTGGGGATGGCGATGATTATGGTGGCAGATGTAAAGTAGGCACGAGTGTCTACATCTATTCCGACAGTAAACATATGGTGGGCCCAAACGATGAATCCTAGGAGTCCGATGGCTATTATAGCTCAGACTATTCCTATATACCCGAAGGGTTCTTTTTTACCGGAATAGTATGCAACGATATGGGAAATCATACCAAAGCCTGGGAGAATAAGAATATAGACCTCCGGGTGACCAAAGAATCAAAAGAGGTGCTGGTATAAAATTGGGTCCCCTCCGCCTGCCGGGTCAAAGAAAGTGGTGTTTAGATTTCGGTCCGTGAGTAACATAGTAATGCCTGCTGCTAGAACGGGGAGGGAAAGTAACAAAAGGACAGCAGTAACTAACACAGCTCAAACAAAAAGCGGGGTTTGATATTGAGAAATAGCTGGGGGCTTCATGTTAATAATGGTTGTGATAAAGTTAATGGCCCCCAAAATTGAGGAAATGCCAGCTAAATGAAGGGAGAAGATAGTTAAATCAACGGAGGCCCCTGCGTGGGCGAGGTTCCCGGCTAGAGGGGGGTAGACTGTCCATCCCGTACCGGCGCCAGCTTCAACCCCTGACGAAGCCAGGAGAAGGAGAAAGGACGGTGGGAGGAGTCAGAAGCTTATGTTATTTATTCGAGGGAATGCTATGTCTGGGGCCCCAATTATTAGAGGGATTAATCAGTTTCCAAAGCCCCCGATCATAATTGGTATGACTATAAAGAAAATCATAACGAAGGCATGGGCTGTTACGATTACGTTATAGATCTGGTCATCCCCTAGAAGAGCTCCGGGTTGGCTTAACTCTGCCCGAATCAAGAGGCTAAGGGCGGTGCCGACTATTCCGGCTCAGGCACCAAATACTAAATAAAGGGTGCCAATGTCTTTGTGGTTGGTTGAGAAAAATCATCGTGTGATTGCCACAGGTAGGGTGGCTGAGAGTTTAAGCGGTGGATTGTAGCTCCATGAACAGAGGTTTAAATCCTCTCCTTATCAAGCTCTGTGGTGTACCACACGTTAGATTGCAAATCTAAAGAAGTAGGCTAAATAGCCTGCCGGGGCTTTCCCCCGCCTCGCTCCCCCCGGACGGCGGGGGAAAGTAGATGGATGCTCGCTGGATAGAGCGCTTAGCTGTTAACTAAGAATTTGTAGGATCGAGGCCTTCCCACCTAGAAAGGCTTTAGCTTAATTAAAGTGTCTGGGTTGCATTCAGAAGATGTGGGATAAAGTCCTGCAAGTTTTAACAAGGGCTGGGAGATTTTCACTCCCGCTTAGAGCTTTGAAGGTTCTGGGTCTTAATACTATCCTAAGCCCTTTTACAAGGTTAACATTGCAGTTACAGCTGGAGTGAGGGGAAGTAGGGCTAGGGCTATAATAGTAACAATCGAAAGGGGCAAGGTAATGATAGTAAAGTCAAGGCGTCATGGGGCTATAGCAGTTAAGGTATTGGGGTAAATAGTAAGGGCTATGGCATAACAGAGGCGTAGATAAAAGTAGAGACTAAGGAGGGCTGCTATGGCAGCTAGTGTGGCAGGTAGTGGAAGTTCTTGTTTTGTGAGTTCTTGTAAAATAAGTCATTTAGGCATAAATCCCGAGAGAGGAGGGAGGCCTCCTAGGGATAACAATACTAGAGCGGTTAGTGGGGCGAGAGCAGGGGATTTAGCTCAGGAAGTTGCTAGAGTATTGATAGTTAAAGAGTTGTTGGTTTTCAGTGCAAGGAATGCTGAAGATGTTATGATGATATACAGGAAAAGGCTGAGGAGTGTCAGGTAAGGTGCGAATTGTAAAATGAGCACTATTCACCCTAGGTGGGCGATTGAAGAGTATGCTAAAATTTTACGTAGCTGGGTTTGGTTAAGTCCTCCTCATCCTCCTACGAGGATTGATAGAAGGCCTAATGCGATAAGTAAGGAAGGGTCAATGGCTGGGGCTACTTGAATTATAAGTGCGAAAGGTGCTAGTTTTTGTCATGTTGACAGGATAAGTCCTGTAGTAAGTTCAAGTCCTTGAAGAACCTCCGGAAGTCAGAAGTGAACGGGCGCTAGCCCAAGTTTAAGTGCAAGGGCCAGTATTGCTGTCGTAGTTGCTAAGGGGTGGGATAGCTGGTGAATTTCTCATTCTCCTACTAGTCAGGCATTGGTAGTGCTAGCAAATAGGATCATTGCTGCGGCGGTTGCTTGTGTTAAAAAATATTTGGTAGTAGCTTCAATTGCTCGAGGGTGATGTTGTTGTGCCATGATCGGAATAATAGCGAGTGTATTGATTTCTAGGCCTATTCATGCGAGAAGCCAATGTGAGCTGGCGAAGGTGAGGACTGTGCCTAAACCTAAGCTAGAAAGTAAGATGGTGAGTACGTAGGGGTTCATTAGTAAGGGAAGGATTTTAACCAACATATTTGGGGTATGGGCCCGAAAGCTTAATTAGCTGACCTTACTAGAAAGTGGTGTAGTGGAAGCACCAAGAGTTTTGATCTCTTGAGGATGGGTTCGAATCCCTTCTCTCTAGAATTGAGGGGACTTGAACCCCTATCAGCCACGCTATCAAGGTGGTCCTTAAGCATTCAGGCACAATTCCTTGGAATTAAAGTTGGGGAGGGAGGCCGGCTAGTGCAATAGGAAGCGCGAGGTGTCATAGGACAAGTGCTAGGGTTAATGGAAGGAAGCTTTTTCAAACTAAATGCATAAGTTGGTCGTATCGAAATCGTGGGTAGGAAGCTCGTACTCACAAAAACACAACGGAGAGTAGGGCAGCTTTCGTTATCAGATTTATGGCTGTTAGTTCAGGGAAAGCGGGGATGTGGGATGCGCCTAGAAATAGGATGGCTGAAAGTGTATTTATTAGAAGAATATTAGCGTATTCAGCCAGGAAGAAGAGGGCGAATGGTCCTCCAGCGTATTCTACGTTAAATCCTGAAACTAATTCTGATTCTCCTTCTGTGAGGTCAAAAGGTGCACGGTTTGTTTCAGCCAAGGTAGAAATGTATCATATGGCGGCAAGGGGTCAGGCTGGTACTAGTAGTCAGATGCTTTCTTGAGCTACGTTGAAGGTCTGGAGTGTAAATCCTCCTGTGAAGATAATTACGCTAAGTAAGATTAGGCCTAGGCTGACTTCATAGGAGATGGTTTGTGCCACTGCTCGTAGGGCCCCAATTAAGGCATATTTGGAGTTTGAAGCTCATCCAGAGCCCAAGATAGAATATACGGCAAGGCTAGAAAGTGCGAGGACAAACAGTACTCCTAGGTTCAGGTCTGTAATAGGGTAGGGGATGGGTATAGGGGCTCATAGCGTAAGTGCAAGTGTGAGGGCAAGTATAGGTGTAGCGAGAAATAGGAATGGGGAGGAGGTGGAGGGTCGAACTGGTTCTTTAATAAAGAGTTTTAGGCCGTCCGCGATAGGTTGAAGTAATCCATACGGGCCAACGATGTTGGGTCCTTTCCGAAGTTGCATATACCCAAGGACTTTTCGTTCGAGTAGGGTTAGGAAGGCAACTGCTAATAGAACAGGTACGATGTACGCAAGTGGATTAATAACGTGGGTAATTAGGGTGGTGATCATAGCTAAGGAGAGGGTTTGAACCTCTGAGAAAAAGGGCTTAGGCCTCTCGCAATTACCGGGCTCTGCCACCTTAGCGCGCCGTTCTTTTTGGCAATCTCGGTGCGCCCCCTTGTCTGTTTTAGTTGCCTTCATCAGGTGGGGGTGGGGCGTGCCTTAAGCATGGGCCCCTTCTTTCCGGTCCTTTCGTACTAGGAAACATCACTTCATAGATAGAAACTGACCTGGATTACTCCGGTCTGAACTCAGATCACGTAGGACTTTAATCGTTGAACAAACGAACCCTTAATAGCGGCTGCACCATTAGGATGTCCTGATCCAACATCGAGGTCGTAAACCCCCTCGTCGATAGGGACTCTGGGAGAGGATTGCGCTGTTATCCCTAGGGTAACTCGGTCCGTTGATCGGCGTTCGCCGGATCATTTTTGGTCAGAAATTCTGGTGCTTAGAGCTGTAGCTCTCGGCTGTGGGGGCAGTGCCCCCAGTCCACATGGGGGCTTTATTTTCCCCCGCGGTCGCCCCAACCAAAGACATATGGGCTAGGGGTCACTGCGTTTCTACTTGTTAATTTAAGTTTACTTGACGTGATCTGCCTGGTGTCTAAAGCTCCATAGGGTCTTCTCGTCTTATGTACTTATGTCCGCTTCTGCACGGGCAGATCAATTTCATTGACTTGGGAGAGGAGACAGCTAAGCCCTCGTGATGCCATTCATACAGGTCTTCATTTAAAAGACAAGTGATTGCGCTACCTTCGCACGGTCAAAATACCGCGGCCGTTAAACCCATAGTCACAGGGCAGGCGGGACCTCTTATGCTTTGATTTGCAAGAGGCGATGTTTTTGGTAAACAGGCGAGGCTTGTGTTTGCCGAGTTCCTTCTCTTCCTTTGGGTCTTTCCCTGTGGGCACTCCTGTGTGGGGTTAACGATTAGTTGTGTAGGTTTTTCTCGGTGTTTGCTCTGGCCTACAGTTCCCTCTTGGCTTGGGTTCGTTATTTGTCGGTGGGGGGTCCGGTCCGACTTACACATGTGCTGGGAGAGAGTTATTCTCTCTTATTACTCATTCTAGCATAATCTCTTCCATGGGGGCATGGAGCGGCTTAGTACGGTTAGGGGGGTGGGATTTCTTATCAGGATAAGAGGTTTATATCTGTCTGAGCTTTAACGCTTTCTGTGCAGGTGGCTGCTCTTAGGCCCACTGTAACAGGTTACCTTATTAATTATGATCCTTAGCCGCCTGTAAAGGTTGTGTCCTTGTTCAAAGGAGCTGTACCTCCTTTGATTAACTCTCTTGGTTTCTTTGGGACAAGGTTAGTTTTACCTTGGGGTCTTAAGAAAGCCAGGGGGCTGAACTTCTATTCATTTCCTAAGCAACCAGCTATAACTAGGCTCGATAGGTTTATCACCTCTACTCGGGGCTCGTCCCACTCTTTTGCCACAGAGACGGGTTGGCCCTATAATAGGCTGTCCCGGAGTAGCTCGTCTAGTTTCGGGGGCCTGAACTAAAGTTCTCTTTGCTCTGGTTTGCTGGCTAAATCATGATGCAAAAGGTACGAGATTTAATCTCTGCTTTTCTAGGCTTAAATGGGTTGTTTCAGTTCTCTTTCAGCTTTCCCTTGCGGTACTTTTTCTGTTGCTCAATTATCTCCTTTTCTGTCGCCCGTACTAAGGTGGAAAAATGGTTTGTTGACTTAATTTTAAGTTTTGTGGGGTTATATATGTTGTGGTGTTAGACCAAATGTGTTGGCTAGCTAGTCAGCTCAGGGTGACCCGATTTGCACGGATGTCTTCTCGGTGTAAGGGAGGTGCTTTCCTATTTTAGCTACACTCTGGTTATTCCAAGCGCACCTTCCGGTACACTTACCATGTTACGACTTGCCTCCCCTTTGTTTGGTTAACTTCTTAGTTAGAAGGATAAATTAAACTTGGGGAGAGTGACGGGCGGTGTGTGCGCGCCTCAGAGCCAGTTTCAAGAGAACTCTCTGTTTTCTGTTTACTGCTAAATCCACCTTCGGACGTTGGTTTCACAACGTGGTTCGTAGTGCTCTAATTTAGAGAATGTAGCCCATTTCTTCCCACCCCATGCGCTACACCTCGACCTGACGTTTTGGGTTTTACCCATTTTGCTTACTATCGGGCCTTCACAGGGTAAGCTGACGACGGTGGTATATAGGCGGGGAAAACAAGAGGTGGTGAGGTTGAACGGGGGTTATCGGTTCTAGAACAGGCTCCTCTAGGTGGGTCTGAGGCACCGCCAAGTCCTTTGGGTTTTAAGCTGGCGCTTGTAGTTCCCTGGCGGATATCAGTTGTATTTTTCTATCAAAGTTTACGGCTAGGCATAGTGGGGTATCTAATCCCAGTTTGTGTCGTAGCTGTCGTGGGTTCGGGTACAATTAAAGCTGCTTTCGCAGTAGGTCTTCGTGCCCCCAGGTGCGTATGACGGCTGAGGGGGTGTTCGGCTTTATTAAACATTTTTCCGTAACCACTCTTTACGCCGGTATTTATCAACTAGGGCCTCTCGTATAACCGCGGTGGCTGGCACGAGTTTTACCGGCCCTCTTAACCTTAACTAAGTCAAGCTTTCGCTTATGGCTTAATATCTATCACTGCTGAGTTTCCTTGGGGGTGTGGCTTAGCAAGGCGTCTTGGGCTGCCTGGGCGCGCCTGATGCCGGCTCCTCGTCCCCGGGCAGGGGATTAAGGGCATCCTCACAGGAATGCGGAGACTTGCATGTGTAAGTTCAGTTAAAGCTGATAGTAAAGTCAGGACCAAGCCTTTGTGCCTGCGGGACTTTTTAGGGTCCATCTTAACAGCTTCAGTGTTATGCTTTAATTAAGCTACGCCAGC